TTTCGATGCCGCCTATTCCTGACCGGACTAGAGTAAGGTATGCCCTTACCCTTAGGGTAGCTGCTTCTGTTCGTATTCTTGTTGTAGCTGTCTTCTTGTGGTCCGAAGTAAGATGGAAGGCTTGAGGATCAGAGAGAGCAAAGCAGAAAGTTTCACAATCGAAGCAATTGGTGTGGCACAAGGGTTGCAACCAAGCATGTTGGTCCGGCGGAGTCAATCTAAAGCATATTTGGTTTGTGACAGGAAGAAGGCCAGAGGAGTCACGCTGAGCTTCAATGCCAAGGAAGTCAGTGAGATCACCCAAGTCCTTCATGGCAAAATCTTTATTGAGACGGTGAATAAATTGAGTGAGAAGAGATCCGTTGTCACCAGTTAAGATGATGTCGTCAACATAAAACAAAAGAACGATACAGCCAGTAGAGGAATGGTGAAGAAAGATGGAGGTATCTGCAACACTCTGACGAAAACGACTTTGGAGAAGATAGGTACTGAACCGTTGAAACCATGCCAATTGTGCTTGACGAAGACCAACAATGGCCTTATGAAAGCGACAAAGATAAGTAGGCTTAGAAGGATCAACAAATCCAGGAGGTTGTTGCATGTATACCTCTGTCAAAGACCATGGAGGACCTTTTCCTCATGTCGCTACCAGCTACAGATCAGATATGACCAGTTGAAGAAAGAAGAAAAGATCGATGAACGATTAAGCGAGACTTTGCCTTAGAGACCAATGAAATGCTACTGAAAAGCTTTATTAAAAAAAAATAAGAAGACCTCTTGCTTCTGCTTCCCTGCTTACTTTTGCTATCACCTCAACAGCTTTCGACCTGCTCACTTAGAATGAAGATCAATAATGGGCGGAAAGGCTTTACACAAGACCACAGAGCGATAGAGCCTTCGCTTACCTGCTTAACCGTGCCCTCCTATCGTACCTCCAAACAAAAGGAGAATTGTTCTGTACGTGGACGAATGTATAGGAACAGGTACGGCGGTATCCCATATTCCAAAAAAAGGGATCAGGGGGCTTTATGATCGGAGAAAGGGAAGGAAGTTGCTTGGTCACAACATGTGCTTGTGGGAGTTGCCGGTGTTGGAACGATTGGCTGGCAAAGTAGTGGAATTCGGTAGGTACGTCGCTTTGGCTTGGAGTATCCGCTCTCTCTATAGAAAGTCTTTCTCTATGTTCAACTGATTCGCATAGGCAAACATAGTTTAGTAAAGGGTAGGGTTCTCATCCTTATTGGTAAAGGGTTTAGATAAGACAATGGAGGCTAATGAAAGAGATCCTCCGCCTGAACCGAGCAAAAGGGAGGATGGATGAATTAAGATAGTGAAGATGGTATAGTTGGAACTGAACCCCGACTAATGCGAGGAAAGGAACTGAACAGGCTTTTGATCTAATGATGAATCCCTTTGAATTAGCCGATCTTACAAGATCGATCGGGCGGGCTGGTTGAGAAGGGGTGATTTGCGGAGAAAAGAATCGCTGAGAGATAGATTCTACTATTTGGTCAGGACGAATGAGTGGCTGTTAAGCATGCTCCGGAGGAGATTGACCCTTCCCCAAGTCAGTCCAGTCAGAAAGGGTAGGGCCCACTGTCTAGACTGCATTTCGGGAGTTTGAACACCATCCCATTTCAACCAAAAATACAACCCTGTCAAAGATATCTAACCTTCCTTCCTTATGAGTTGAAATCCAATCTCGTTTTTTTTGTCTTTTTTGCAGCAGCCAAAAAATATCCGATCTTTTTTTTTTTTAAAGCGCATAGTTCCTCCTCCAAAAAGGACCTCCCCAGTCGGGGAACGTATTAGAACCGGTTGTTACCACAATAAAGATAACAACCGCTAGCATTAGCATAATTAAAGTAAGAGTGGTTGCGACTGGAAATTTTATTAGAAGATATTCTAGAAGAACAGTCATCGCAAAAAGTCAGAATTTCTTTGCCCAATCGAGGCTTCGCCACATCGGGGCAATGGGACTCGAACCCAATTCTTTCCGCGACCCCCCCAAACTAATTAATTTAACGAGCAAACTTTTCTCTTTTTTACGATAATTTCTGCTTCGCTGCTTTTCTACTTTTCAGGTTAGATGCCCCGGTCAGAGAGTTAACCATTAAGAAATCAGCTCAATTACATCGACCCTCTTTTACTTAAAACAACGTTCGACTTGCATGTCTTAATCATATAGCTAGCGTTACAGAGCATTTTCGATCTTAGGCGAACGGGGCGGCTCTACGACCTCGCGAGGCACTACTGTAGAGCTCTTTGGGCCTGCCGCATTCTCAATCGAAAATGGAAACAGCGTATTAAACGATTTTTATTATTATCTATGTAATTTCAGGATGGATTTTCGTTGATCGAGCACATAGGGTGCGAACCCGAAGTCAATTCATTCTCTTTGGCTGAAGTCAATCTTCATCAAGACGGCTGCTGTCTGCTTTGTAAATGGTCAATCTCTCTGTCTCTCCTCGACAGAACGGAAGTAATGATGGGAATAAAA